TTTCGTGAATAAATTAAATAAATAAAATGGCTGAAGTTTAAAGCATTAGATTGTAAATCTAAGTATGAGATAAAATCTCTTTTATTAATATTAGAAAAAGGTTTTATAGTATAAAAAATTACATTAGATTGCAAATCTAAAAATGTGTTGTTCACTTAAACTTAATTTAATTGAGAAAATACATGGTGGTGTAAGGCACAAAAAATTTTGATTTTTTAGGTTTAGGTAAAAGTCCTTTCCATGTATAAAAATTATAAAAATTAGAATTTAGAAGGTTAAAACTTCTCTTTTTAACTTTGAAGGTTAATAGTTTAAAATAACTTAAAATTCTAAAAATTTTTGAAAGAATTTTCTTTATTTTTACAGTGAAAATGTAAGGTGTTATTGGGTTACACTACAAAAATTGAGATTTTAACGGAATTTAACCGCTTAAAGAAAAGTTAGAAGCTTTTATTTTAGCATAAATCTCCTTAACAGGAAAAAAAATTTCATTAATATCATTAACAGTGATATGCCTCTTTTTGGCTTCTGTTAAAAATTAGAGATCTCTTTGATCAAAATTTAGGTCGAAACTAAATGCAATTTTTCGCTTTCTAATTAAGAATTATCTTCCTCATCAATAAATAAAGATGTAAAGAAAAAGTCAAACCACATCAACAAAATGTCAATATCAAGCAGCTGCTTCAAATCCAAAATGGTGGTTAGAAGAAAAGTGGCATATTCATAGACGATAAAGACACATTAATAAAAAAGAAGTACCAATAATAACATGAAGGCCATGGAATCCTGTAGCTACAAAAAAAGTAGTTCCATAAACGGAGTCTGAGATTCTAAAAGGAGCTTCAATATATTCAAAAGCTTGAAGAGCGGAAAAATAAAACCCTAGAATCACTGTGATAAACAATCTTTGAATTGCTTCTGAGTGTTTATTTTCTATAATTGAATGGTGAGCTCATGTTACTGTAGCTCCTGATGATAAAAGAATAATAGTATTTAAAAGAGGAATTTGAAATGGGTTGAATGATTCAACTCTTTTAGGTGGTCAATTTAATCCAATTTCTATGGTTGGGGATAATCTTCTGTGAAAAAAAGCTCAAAAAAAAGAAAAGAAGAATAAAACTTCTGAAACAATAAATAAAATTATTCCTCATTGAAGACCATTTTTTACTGTAATAGTGTGAAGTCCTTGATAAGTACTTTCTCGAGTAATATCACGTCATCATTGAATTATAGTTAATAATGTAGCTAGAATTCCTAATAAAAGTAAGTTTATATTAAATTGGTGAAATCATTTTACTAGCCCAGTTGTTAATATTATTGCTCTAATAGATCCTGTTAGTGGTCATGGTCTTATCTCAACTAGATGATAAGTGTGGTGTCTGTGTTGTATTGACATTAATTAATTTCTCTAGAGAATAAAGTAGCTAGAACGGCAAATACATAAGATTGAATAATAGCAACAGCTGATTCTAATATAAGAAGTAAGATTTGTGAAAATAATAAGATTATAACTAAAAAAGAAGAAATATGAGGTCCTGTTCCTCCTAATAAACCTAGAAGTAAATGACCTGCTATTATGTTTGCTGCTAATCGAACAGCAAGAGTAATAGGTCGAATAATATTTCTTATAGTTTCAATTAACACTATAAATGGTATAAGAACTGGTGGTGTACCTTTAGGTACTAGGTGAGCTAGTAAGTTTTCGGTGTGGTTTAGTCAACCAAAAATTATTAGCGCTAACCATAAAGGAAGTGATAAACTTAAAGTTATAACTAAATGTCTTGATCTTGTAAAAACATAAGGTAAGAGACCTAGTGAATTGTTAAATACAATAAATCTAAATAATGAGACGAAAATAATTGCTTTCTTTTTTATATTAGGTAAAAGAATTGCTTTAAACTCTTTAAATAATAAATTGTTAATCTTAGATCAAAGAAATGTTCATCGGGAAGGAGAAGCTCAAAATATATAAGGAATAAAAATTAAACCTAAAAATGTAGAAATTCAATTCAATCTAATGTTAAAAATTCTTGAAGAAGGTTCAAAAACAGAAAATAGTCTTGTTATCATTTTCAATTTTTTTTTCTTGTTCTAAAAAGATTTTTTTTTAAATTTATTTTTTCAGAAGATTTTATGAAATAATTTAAAATAATAAAAAATAAAAATCTAATAGAAAAGAATACTAATATAAATAATCAATAAATAGGAGCTGCTTGAGGCATTAAAAAATATCTTTATTTAGATAATTTAAGCTTGACAAGCTTATGTTATTTATTTAACTAATTTTTTTTAAAATAAAATTTCGCATGAAGGAAAAATTATTCCAATAAAATTTAGGTAGCAAAATATTAAAAGATTATTATTTTTAAAATAAAAATTATTTGTTTTAGAATTAAAAGAGTTGATTGAAAGAAATATAATCCTTAATCGAATGTAAAAATAAAGTGTAATTAATGTAGAGAAAAGGAAAATTATTAATATAAAAAAATGTTTAAAGTTTGATATTTCTTGGATTATAAGCCACTTTGGTAAAAATCCCATAAACGGAGGAAGTCCTCCTAATGATAAAATTGATATAATTGAGACTATTTTTACTAAATAGGGGGTTTTAAGAATTAAAAGTTGGTTAAAATGAAATTTTTGAAAAACTAAAAATATTGATACTACTGAAAAAGAAATTAGGCAATAAAATAAAAAATAATTAAACAATATTTGTTCGTTAATTAAAATTGCAGCTAATATTCATCTCATATGGTTAATAGAAGAAAATGCTAAGATTTTTCGTAAAGAAGTTTGATTAATACCTAAGATAGCTCCTGTTAAAGAACTGCAAATTGCTGAAAAGATTAACATATTTGAAATATTAAAGTATTTTATTATAGTGCAAAGTAAAAATATAGGTGCTAGTTTTTGAATGGTAAGTATAATTAGGGCTTGAGGTCATAATAATCCTTCTATAATTATAGGAAATCAAAAATGAAAAGGGGCCCTTCCTATTTTCAGAAGAAGGGAAATTATTAAAATAAAGAAAAAAATTTTTGAAGAAAATATCAACATAGTCCTAGAAAAAATAATTAATGAAGAAGAAAAAGCTTGAACTAGAAAGTATTTTAAGGCAGACTCTGATGAATATTTATTTTTTTCGTTAATTATTAAAGGGATAATTGAAAGAAGGTTTAATTCAAGTCCTACTCAAGTAGAAAATCAAGAAAAGGAAGAGACAGCCAAAATAGAGCCAAGAAGAAGGGTTGATAAAAAAATTATATTAAAATTAGATAAGTAAATAAAAAGAAATTTTTAAACTAATAATATAGTTCCCTGGGGTGGTCTTCTTTTGCTAAATAAAGTGAGTAAAATATTACATGATCTTCACTATCAATGAAGTCCTTTATTCAGGCATCACTTTAAATGATTTATAAATATTAAGAAGTTTATAAACGAATTAAAAAGAGAGAAAACAACTCATAAGTGGGGTATGAACCCATTAGCTTTAACTTTAGCTTATCTTTTTGATTAATAAAGTTATAATTGGATAGAAAAAATTATTAATTTGGTGTAAAAATTTAAAAGTTTTGAAAAAAAAAAAATTTTTTTTCTTTCCAATGCAATAATTTTTTATTAAAAAAGGAGGGGGTGGAAGTAGTAATAGGAGGAGAAGAGAGAGTGGATTACATATATATATATATATATATATGTAATCATAATTTTTAATATATATATATATATATATATATATATATATATATATATATATATATATATATATATATATATATTGTTTTAAATATATAAGGAAAATAGAAGTTTTTAAAAAATCAGGAGTTTAAGACCGTTGTATTAAGTTTTTTGAGAAAATTCTTGAAAGAATCAATGGAAAAATTTGAATAGTTTGATTTTTTCTTACAAGTCTTGTATTAAGTCTTAGATATATGGGAATATGAGTTTGGATAATAAATTTGGAATATTTTCAATAATTAAAATTAATAAATTAACGAAAGTTACAATTATAAGTTTTATAGAGTTCTAGTAAAATAAAGTGCCAGCATCTGCGGTTAAACTTGAAGTGCAAACAAGATTCTTTAAAAAAGAAATAAAAGAAGAAATTAAAAATAATAAATTAAGTGTAATTAAAAAAGAGGTAGAATAGTTTTTAGTTGAAAAGGTTTAATTTTTAATTGAAAAAGATTTTTTAAATCTAGTAAAAAACTGGGATTAGATACCCCATTATGTTAGAAGAAAAATGGTTTTATGTTAGTACGAGATATATTCTTGAAAGTTAAAAATTTGGCGGTGCTCTATTTGAGTAGGGGAACCTGTTTAGTAATCGATAAACCACGTTAAATTGTGCTTAATTTTATGTTTTGTATACCGTCATTTAGGTATTTTTAAGAGAATAAAATATTAAAAATTTAAAAAGAAAATAAGTTAGATCAAGGTGCAGAGAATAATTAAGAAAGAAATGGGTTACAATAAAGTTTATATTTTATAACGAATAATTACTTGAAATTTAGTTTGAAGGAGGACTTGTTTGTAATAATAAATAAGATTTTATTATGAAAAAAATCCTAGAGCATGTACATATCGCCCGTCGCTTTTACATTTTAATGTAAAATAAGTCGTAACATAGTAGCTATACTGGAAAGTGTATCTAGAAAAAATTGAAATAAAGCTTAAGAATACTAAGCATCTCGTTTACATTGAGAAGAATTATTGTGAAAGTCAATTTATTTCAAAAGAAAATATTACTATTTTATTTGTTTTTATAAGATAAAAAGAGAAAAATAATTTTAAAGTTTTAAATTTTTAGTATTTTTTAAAAAAATTAATTTTTGGTTATAGTTTAATAGTACTGTAAAGGAATTTCTAAGAAAAGGTTAATAAAAAGAAGTTTTATACGTACCTTTAGTATAATGGGTTATTAAAATTTTAATATTATGAATTAAGTCCCGAAAGAAAAAGAGTTAAAAATAAATTTTGTTTTTGTATTAAAAAGAAATTGAATTTTTTTTTTGAAGTGAAACGCTAGTCGGGTTTTTATATCTGGTTTTTTAAGAAATAAATTTAATTTAGAAGGATTTATAATAATTATGTTATTTTTAGAATATAAGGGTTGAGCTTTATATTAAATATATTTAAAAATTCTGTTTAATTAATTTTTGAATTAAGCTTAAAATTTGCGTTATTAAAAAAATGTTTCAATTTAATAATTTTAAAATAAGTTTATAGGATTTTAATTTTTTATTAAAATTTTAGAGTTATTAGTTTACTTTAAGAAATTATGATAATATTATTAGATAAAAGTTTTAGATTTTTAAAAATAAAATAAATTAGAAAATTTAAAAGTTTATTTTTATAGTAAAGGAACTCGGCAAAATAAAGATTGTGCCTGTTTATCAAAAACATGTCTTTATGAAGTTAAATAAAGTCTGTTCTGCCCACTGATAATATAATATTAAATGGCCGCGGAAAATTAACTGTGCAAAGGTAGCATAATAATTAGTTTTTTAATAGAAGGCTTGTATGAATGAATGGACAACAATCAAACTGTCTTTATTATAAATAATTTAATTTTACTTTTAAGTGAAAAGGCTTAAATAATTTTAAGGGACGATAAGACCCTATAAATCTTTATAATAAATAGATTAATTTAGTAAATAAAAGTGAGAACTAGATTAATTTAAGTTTTATTATGCTGGGGTGGTATAAATATAAAAAGACCTGTTTTTATTTTTTACAAATTTATTTGTTCATAATAGATCTATAATAATAATGAATAGTTTAAGTTACTTTAGGGATAACAGCATAATTTCTTTTGAGAGTTCAAATCGAAAAAGAATTTTGTGACCTCGATGTTGAATTAAAATATCTTTATGGTGTAGAAGTTATAGGAGTTAGTCTGTTCGACTATTAAAATTTTACATGATTTGAGTTCAAACCGGTGTAAGCCAGGTTGGTTTCTATCTTTAAAGTTTTTGTTAAATTATTCTAGTACGAAAGGATTGAGTAAATTGAAATAATTTTATATATTTATAAATATACATGTAAAATTACTTTGGCAGAAAAATGCATTAAGTTTAGGACTTAAAAATATAGTTTAATTCTATAGGTAATAAAGTAATTTGCTAATTATTTTGTGTTTGTTATAAAGATTTTGAATTCTGTAATCTTAGTTTTATGTGTACTTTTTGGTGTTGCTTTTTTAACTTTATTAGAGCGAAAAGTTTTAAGTTATATCCAGATTCGTAAAGGTCCAAATAAGGTTGGTTATCAAGGTATCTTACAACCTTTTTCTGACGCGGTAAAATTATTTACTAAAGAACAGATTGTGTTGTCTATGGTTAATTTTATTCCGTTTTATATATCTCCTGTAATAAGTTTATTTTTTGCTCTGTTAGTTTGAGTTGTTTTTCCGTGTAGTTTTGGTTTACTAGATTTTAACATGGGAGTATTATTTTTTTTTTGTATTTTAAGAGTAAGAGTTTATAGAATAATATCTGCTGGTTGGTCTTCTAATTGTAAATATTCTATACTTGGGGGTTTGCGAGCTGTTGCTCAAACTATTTCTTATGAAGTTAGGTTAGCTTTAATTTTATTATGTTATATTATTTTGATTGAGAGATTTAATTTAAAAATATTTTCAGAATATCAGAAAGAATTTTGATTTTTATTTTTAGCGTTACCTTTAAGGTTAATTTGATTAGTGTCTTCTTTAGCTGAAACTAATCGAACTCCTTTTGATTTTTCAGAGGGTGAGTCCGAGTTAGTTTCTGGGTTTAACACCGAGTATGGAAGGGGTGGATTTGCTTTGATTTTTATGGCTGAATACGCTAGAATTTTATTTATGAGAATATTATTTTCTTTAATTTTTTTAGGGGGAAATGTATGTAGAGTTTTTTTTTATATAAAAATCGTTGTTTTAAGTTTCGTGTTTATTTGAGTTCGTGGAACTTTACCACGTTTACGTTATGATAAATTGATATATATGGCTTGAAAGAGTCTTTTACCTGTGGTGTTAAATTACTTGTTCTTGTTTTGTGGTTTTAAAATATTAGTTTTTTGTTTAATAATTTAGGAAGTTTTCAAAAGATAGTTTAAAAAAAATTTTAACTTTGGGAGTTAAAGATGAAATAAATTATTTTTCTTTTGAGATAAAATAACTATTAAGAAGTCTTTTCTTTTTAAATGTTTTCAAAACATAAGTTTTAGGTAATAAACTAAATAGTTATTTAAGAAGATTATCTCATATTATTATAATTATAGGTCTGAGAATAAAGTATATAAAATATGTAACTGTAAGAATTTGACCTGTTAATACATAAGGATCTTCTACGGGTCGAGCTCCAATTCACGTAAGTAAGAAAGTGATTGAAATAAATGATCAAAACAAAATTTGGTTTAATGGATAAAATGATAATCTTTGAAAGTTTGATTTATGGGTGAATGGAAGAATTGCTAAAATAGCTACTGATAGAACTAAGGCAATTACACCACCTAGTTTGTTCGGGATTGATCGCAAAATTGCATAAGCAAATAAAAAGTATCATTCTGGTTGAATATGCGCTGGGGTGATTAGAGGATTAGCTTGAATAAAATTATCTGGGTCTCCTAATATATATGGATTACTTAGTGTTAAAGTAAACATAATAATTATTATAATAAGAAATCCCACGATATCTTTGAATGTGAAATAAGGATGAAAAGGAATTTTATCTGTTTTAGAATTAATTCCTAAGGGATTATTTGCTCCTGAGTTGTGTAAAAATAAAATATGGATTATAACAAATGCTGCAATAATAAATGGAAATAAGAAGTGGAATGTAAAGAAGCGGGTTAAAGTTGAGTTATCAACTGAAAATCCTCCTCAAATTCATTGCACTAAAGATGTTCCAACATATGGAACTGCGGAGAAAAGATTAGTAATAACTGTTGCCCCTCAAAATGATATTTGTCCTCATGGTAGGACGTAGCCTAAGAAAGCTGTTGCTATAGTAATAAAAAGAATTAATACTCCTGTTAATCATGTGTGAAGAGTTAGATATGATCCAAAATATATTCCACGTCCAATATGAAGGTAAATACATATAAAGAAAAAAGAAGCTCCATTAGCATGAATAGTTCGTAGAATTCATCCGTAATTTACATCTCGACAAATATGATCTACTCTAGAGAACGCGAGATCTACATGAGCGGTGTAATGTATAGCCAGAAATAGTCCTGTAGCAATTTGGGTTACTAAACATAATCCTAAAAGTGATCCAAAATTTCAAAAGATTGAAATGTTTGATGGAATTGGTATATCTACTAAAGCTCCGTTAGCAATTTTAAATAGAGGGTGTGTTTTTCGTGTTGGTGTTGTCAATAATTTTAAAAAAAAGTTCGTAATGGAAGTTTTTTTATGTTTATAATTTTTACAATAATTAGTAATGTTAATAAAAGATATCTAATAATAAAAATAGTAAATTGGAAATTAGGAATTTCATAAAGCGATGAGGTTATTATTTGGTTAATTCTCTCTAAATTAAGATTAGAAATATAAGAAGGTTCAATTTTGACAGATTGAAGCATAGTTGTTCATAGAACAAAGTATGAAAAAATAGAGGTTGAAGCTCAGGTTAAAAAAAATAAAAGTAATATTTTTATATTAAATCTAAATTTTTCATTTGAAGCTAATGAGGCAACATAAATAAACAAAATTAATATAGCTCCTAAAAAAATTAAAAATATAATATATGAATTTCAAAATGTGTGGTTTATTGAGCCAGAGTAAAGAGCTATAAGAGTGGTTTGAACAAGAAGAGTTATACCAGTAGAAAGAGGATGTTTGACCCGCGTGAATATTAGAGATAGGGTGATAATCAAAGGCATAAAAAATAATAAAATCTAAAATTTTAAAAAATTTTAAGTTTTGAGAAGTAAAATTAATTCATTTTTGATTTACAAGACCAAAGTTTTTATTTAAACTATCAAAACTCAACTAATGGAAAATTTTGGTGTTTTATTTATTCTTCTTGGAGGTTTATTTGTTATATTTTGTGGTTTAGTTTCTTTTTTATTATGACGTAAACATTTATTAAATTCTTTGTTAAGATTAGAATTTATTATATTAGGAGTTTTTTTTATATTGATATTTTTAATTTCTGGGATTAGGAAAGAATTAAATTATGTTTTATTTTTTTTGAGGTTAGTAGCTTGTGAGGGTGCTTTAGGATTATCTATTCTTGTTTCAGTTGTTCGAAGGCATGGAAGTGATTATTTCAAGAGATTTAATAGCTTAGGATGTTAAAAGTTATTTTTGTTTTATTTTCTATAATATGTTTTTTTAAGAGTTGATTTTTTGTTCAATCAATATTATTTGTTTTAACTTTTATTTTTATAGTTCTGTGAAATCATGATTTCTTTATTTGTATAGTTGGTTATGGTTTGGGATTAGATTATTTAAGTTATATTTTAGTTTTATTGAGAATTTGAATTGTTGGTCTTATTTTGATTTCTAGAATAAAATTTTATTTTGTTGATAATTTTAAGTTTCTTTTTATTTTAGTAAATTTGTTTTTGCTTCTTTTTTTAGTTTTGACTTTTAGGTGTTTGAGTTTAATTCTACTTTATATTTTTTTTGAAGCTTGTTTAATTCCCACTGTTATTTTAATTTTGGGTTGGGGGTACCAACCAGAACGAATTCAAGCGGGTGTTTATATAATATTTTATACTTTATTTGGTTCTTTGCCTTTATTAGTTTCTTTAATAAATTTAGAAAATTGAAGGGGAACAGGTGTGTTTTTTTTAATAAATGAATTAATTCAAATTAATGATTATATGTATATATTTTGATTTTTTTCTAGAGTTATAGCTTTTATTGTAAAGCTTCCTATATATTTGTTTCATATTTGGCTTCCTAAGGCTCACGTTGAGGCTCCTTTAGCAGGATCTATAATTTTAGCTGGTTTATTATTAAAATTAGGTGGTTATGGTTTAATTCGAATTTTACCTGTTTTTTATAAAATAAGATTTTTCTTTTGTTGATTATTAGTTGGTTTAAGAATTTTGGGTGGGGTTGTTGTAAGATTTATTTGTCTGCGACAGATTGACATAAAAAGTTTAATTGCTTATTCTTCTGTTGCTCATATGGGCTTAGTTTTAGCTGGTTTAATAAACTTTAGGGTGTGAGGTTGAAACGGAGCTTTAGTTGTTATAGTTGGACATGGGTTATGTTCTTCTGGTTTATTTTGCTTGGCTAATATAGTTTATGAGCGTGTAGGTAGGCGAAGGCTTTTGATTAATAAAGGGTTAATAAATTTTATACCTAGAATGGCTTTATGATGATTTTTATTAAGAATTAGAAATATAGGGTCGCCTCCTTCATTAAATCTTCTAGGAGAAATTAGTTTAATTATAAGAGTTGTTAGATGAAGAAAATTATCTATAATTGGTATTTGTCTACTCTCTTTTTTTAGGGCGTGTTATACTTTATATATATATTCTTTAACTCAACATGGAATGTTTTTTAGTTCATTATATTGTTGTTGTTCTGGAAAAGTTCGAGAATTTTTAGTTTTAATACTTCACTGGTACCCTTTAAATTTAATGTTCTTAAAATCTGATTTGTTTATTTTTATTTAAAGGCTTAAATAGTTTAAAAAAAAATATTAGTTTGTGGTACTAAAGATATAAATGTTTTATTTTAGGTTATAGTTTGAAATAAAAAAATGAGTTTACTAAGAATAGTTTTTCTTGCAATAATTTCTTTAGTAAGGATGATTTTGTCTTTATTGTTTTTAGTGTTAAACAGGTGTTTTGTTATTGAATGAGAGATTTTAAGATTGAATTCTAGGGTAATTAAAGTAGTTTATATTTTTGATTATATGTCTATAATGTTTATAAGCTTTGTGTTATTTATTTCTTCAATGGTTTTATTTTATAGGGGTGAGTATATAAGGCAAGATTATAATATTAATCGTTTTATTTATTTAGTTTTATTTTTTGTTTTATCAATAATAATATTAATTATTAGTCCTAATTTGATTAGTATTCTTTTAGGTTGAGACGGGCTTGGTTTGGTTTCTTATGCTTTAGTAATTTATTATCAAAATGAAAATTCTGCTAATGCGGGGATGTTAACTGTTTTGAGAAATCGAATTGGAGATGTTGCTTTATTACTAAGAATTGGTTTAATATTAAATTTTGGAGATTGAAATTTTGTTTTAAATTCTTTTTTTTTTAATAATGATAGGGATTTAGTTTTAGTTGCACTAATTATAATAGCAGCAATAACTAAAAGTGCTCAGATTCCCTTTTCAGCTTGATTACCAGCTGCTATAGCTGCTCCAACTCCTGTTTCTGCTTTAGTTCATTCTTCAACTTTGGTAACAGCGGGGGTATATTTAATAATTCGTTTTAATTTGGCTTTATCAACAAATCTAAAATTTTTTTTATTGTTAATTTCCTGTTTAACTATGTTTATATCTGGTTTAGGTGCAAATTTTGAATATGATTTAAAAAAAATCATTGCTTTATCAACTTTAAGACAGTTGGGGGTTATATTAAGAGTTTTGAGTTTAGGGATAAGTTCTCTTGCTTTTTTTCATTTGTTAACTCATGCTTTGTTTAAGGCATTATTATTCATGTGTGCTGGAGTTATTATCCATAGGGTTAAAGATTTTCAAGATATTCGTTATATGGGAAGATTAAGAAAATTTATACCTTTAACTAGAATAATAATAAATCTTTCTAGTCTAGCTTTATGTGGTTTTCCTTTTTTAGCAGGATTTTATTCTAAGGATTTAATTTTAGAGGTAGCTTTTATAAGAAATTTAAATTTACTAATTTTTATGTTATATGTTTTAGCAACATCTTTAACTGTTTGTTATTCTTTTCGCTTATTTTATTATTCTTTGTTTGGGATATTTAATTTGTCTTCTTTTTATAATTCTTCTGATGAATTAAATATTATAACTACTCCTATAATAATAATAAGACTTGGGGCTGTGTTCATAGGAAGAGTTTTATCTTGAATTTTGTTTCCTGATTCTTATATGATTTCTATAAGTTTATTTATAAAATCTTTAGTTTTAATAGTGAGAATTTTAGGGGGTTTCTTAGGATATGTTTTAAATTTTATAAGTTTAAATTTTGTTCTATCGTCTTTGAAAGTCTATTCTTTAGTTTGTTTTTGAGGTTCAATGTGAAATTTACCTTTTATTTCTACTTTAAATTTAAATGCTTTTACTTTAAAAAACTTAAGAAAATCTTATGTTTTTCTTGATAGGGGGTGAAGAGAATTTTTTGGGGGACAAGGTTTATTTTTTTCTTTTTTAAGACTTTCGAAAATTAATCAGATTATTCAAGACAATAATGTAAAGGTTTTTTTAAAAATATTTTTCTTTATTATATTAATCTTTATTTATCTAAATGTTAGTTAATTTTCATAATTTATAGAGAATATTACACTGAAGATGTAAAAGAGATAATTTTATCTGAAAATAAGACAAAACTAATTTTTATATAAATATCTTATGATTGCAAATCATAAATTTTTTTTTAAACTATAGTTTTGTGAGTTTAGAAAAATAAATAAGTTAAGATCATTCAAGTGCTCCTTGTTGTCATTCATAATATAACCCAAATAAAAGAATAAACAAAAAAATAAGAGTTGTTTTTAATCATGAAAAGATATTAGAAATTTGAATAATAAAAGCTATAGGAAAAATTAAAGTAATTTCTACATCAAAAATTAAGAAAATTACAGCAATTAAGAAGAATCGCAAAGAGAAAGGCAAGCGGGCTAGTCTTTTAGGATCAAAACCACACTCATAAGGTGAGTTTTTTTCTCGATCAAGAATAGTTTTTTTAGCTAAAATAGAAGAAATTAATATTACTATAATTCTAATTAGTATAATAATTATTGTTAAAATAAATAAAGTTATAATTTTCTTTTCTAAATAATTTTAGACCTTTTGGTTGGAAGCCAAATATACGAGTTTATACTTAAAAGAATTTTCATTAGAAGTAAATGTAGTATTACTATTTTAGGTTTAAAAGACCTACTCTTAAAATTCAGACATCTAATGAATCTTGATAAGAAGATAGTCATTTTAAAAACGAGTTAAGAGAAACTGATTCAATAACAATTGGTATAAATCTATGGTTTGCACCACAAATTTCTGAACATTGGCCGTAAAATAATCCTGGTTGATTAATTAAAAATCTTACTTGATTCAGTCGGCCAGGAACTGCGTCTGCTTTTACACCTAAAGCGGGGACTGTTCATGAGTGAATTACATCTGCTGCTGAAATTAAAATTCGAATTTGCGTTTGTATAGGAAGAATAGTGCGGTTATCCACATCAAGTAATCGGAAACCTGAGTTTTCTAGATCTTTAGTTTGAATTATATATGAATCAAATTCTACTTCTGAGAAATCTGAGTATTCATATGATCAATATCATTGGTGTCCTATTGTTTTTAATGTAATATTAGGGTTATTTACCTCATCAATAATATAAAGAAGTTTAATAGAAGGTAAAGCAATAAAAATTAAAATTAAAGCTGGGAGGGAAGTTCAAATAATTTCAATTTTTTGATTTTCTAATAAGAAATGGTTTGTAAGAGAATTTCAGAGAAATCTGGTTATAATATAGCCTACAAAAACAGTAATTAATGTTAATACAATTATTGAGTGATCATGAAAAAAGATTAATTGTTCTATAATAGGTGAAGCACCATCTTGTAATGATAAGAATTTTCATGTTGGCATTTTTTCTAAAAGAAGATTATCTTCATTTTAAGATCTTAAGTCTTACACATTTGTCTGTCATTTTAGAATTTAGAAATTACAGGGATTTCCATATATCTGTGATCAGCAGGCGGGTAATGATGTTTTCATTCAATTGAAGTTGGTTGATAAGAATAAAATAAAACAGATCGAGATGATACTAAAGCTTCTCATACAATGATAATAAATCCAATAACTGCAAAAAAAGAGATTATTGATCCTATTGATGATAAAACATTTCACGTTGTAAAAGCGTCAGGGTAATCGGAGTATCGTCGTGGTATTCCGTTAAGTCCAAGAAAATGTTGAGGGAAAAAAGTAATATTTACCCCTAAAAATATTGTTAGAAAGTGAATTTTTAATCATTTAGGGTTTAATGATAGTCCTGTAAATAAAGAGAATCAATTAGTAATTCCAGCGAAGATCCCGAACACAGCTCCTATAGAAAGGACATAATGAAAATGAGCAACTACATAATAAGTATCATGTAAAACCGTATCGATTGAAGAATTTGATAAAACTACTCCTGTTAATCCTCCTATAGTAAAGAGGAAAATAAAACCTAAAGCTCAAATTAAAGAGGGTGAATAGTTTATTTGATTTCCATGGATTGTTCCTAATCAACTAAAAATTTTAATTCCAGTAGGCACAGCAATAATTATTGTTGCTGAAGTAAAATATGCACGTGTATCAACATCTATCCCTACTGTAAATATGTGGTGGGCTCATACAATAAAACCTAAAATCCCAATAGTAAGTATAGCATAAATTATTCCTAATATACCAAAAGATTCTTTTTTTTCTGATTCTTGACTAACAATATGTGAGATTAACCCAAAAGCTGGAAGAATTAAAATATAAACTTCAGGGTGGCCAAAAAATCAAAAGAGATGTTGATAAAGAATAGGATCTCCTCCTCCAGAAGGATCAAAGAATGATGTGTTTAAATTTCGATCTGTAAGAAGTATAGTAATAGCTCCTGCTAATACTGGAAGGGATAAGAGCAATAAAATAGCTGTAATAAATACAGATCATACAAATAAAGGTAAACAATCAAATGATATACCAGCAGATCGTATGTTAATAATTGTAGAAATAAAATTTACAGCTCCTAAAATTGATGACACCCCTGCTAAATGGAGAGAAAAAATTCCTATATCTACTGAAGCTCCAGCATGAGCAATATTTGACGCTAAAGGTGGATAAACGGTTCATCCGGTTCCTACTCCTCTTTCAACTATTCCTCTTATCAAAAGAAGTGTTAATGCTGGGGGAAGGAGTCAAAATCTTATATTATTTATTCGAGGGAAAGCTATATCTGGGGCTCCTAATATTAGAGGAACCAACCAATTTCCGAATCCTCCAATTAAAATTGGTATAACTATAAAAAAAATTATAATAAAGGCGTGGGCAGTAACTACTACATTATAAATTTGATCGTCACCAATTAATCTTCCTGGTTGACCTAATTCAGCTCGGATAATTAAACTTAAGGATGTACCTACTATACCTGCTCAAGCTCCAAAAATAAAATATAAAGTTCCAATATCTTTATGGTTTGTTGAGAAAAATCATCG